TCCCAGAGGAACGATCTATTTTATTTGATTGATGGATCCAATATTATAATGAATTAAAAAAGAGAGTTAATGAATTAAAAAAGAGAGTGTTCTTATTCGAACCGCCTTGTGATCTTCAACCAATTATGTGCTTCAATATAATTACCTGGAGTAAGCGCTATAGCTTGTTTCCAATATTCAGCAGCTTGATCGGACCAAGCCTCCGCAATTTCAGAATCTCCCTGTCGAATGGCCTGTTCTCCCCGGCCGGAATAGGTGGGTCAATTCCTTCCCTTAGAACCGTACTTGAGAGTTTCCTACCTCATACGGCTCAGCAATCAATTCTTTTGGTGTCCCATCTTAATCTACCATATCTAACTGAATAAGATTTCTCGTAAATCTATCCCTATTTTTTTTTCTCGGGTTAACCAGAAGAGGTTAATTACATGAGTTTCAAACTCTAATTTTGATCAATAATCAGTTTTATCTTTTCTCCCACCTTCAGAAGAACATAGGTATCTACCCCTATCGTTAGAATTTTCTGAAAGGTAACTATCTCGGTTTCATATAGAAATTCATATAGAATCTTTGAAAAGGACTTTCCTCCAGAAGAAAGAAAGGACTTACTATCTTTGGGATCTGATGCTACACCGCTGCTCAATACCTTAGTAGATCGACTCTATTACATAAGTTGATTCCTAACTTTTATCTCATATCATGACATAAGTAAGCAGTTCTTATTGTATCGGCCCCCAAACCTCGCTAATTGATCTTTACGGTGCTTCCTCCATCAATTAGATCCTTTATCCATAGAATCTAGTATATAGGCCATACCTATTTCTTCATATTTCGGCTCGTATGAAGTCTCTTTCTTTGCTACAGCTGATAAAAATCGTTGCTTTGGACGATGCATATGTAGAAAGCCTATTTTGTTTCTAGTATTTACTAGAAGATTTGATCTTTCTTTCCTTCTTTCTATAGTGGAGATAGCCGCACGTAATGACAGATCACAGCCATATTATTAAAAGCTTGTGGTAAGAATGGGTTTCGTTCGAGTGCCCGGAAATAATATTCCAAAGCCTTCGTATGTTCTCCGTTGCTTGTGTGGATAAGGCCTATGTTATAGAGTATATAACTTCGATCATAGGGATCAATTTCTGGTCGCGTAGCTTCATAATAATTTTGTAAAGCTTCCGCATAATTTCCTTCGGATTGAGCCGACATCCGTTACGGTCGTTCATTCTATTCAAAGAATCTCCGTTCCAGAACCGTACGTGAGATTTTCATCTCATACGGCTCCTCCATTCTGTGCATAGTAATAAGGGAAATAATCCATGGAATCAAAAAAGATTGAAATATTTTTATTATGAACTGACAGGGGCTGGTGTTTTTACAAGAAATCTCTAGCCATCCTTCCTGCAAGAGGTCTGTCTTTTCTTAACACCAAGCGTGTTGGTGCTAGATAGAAATGGTAACTCCAACAATTTCTTTGTCCTCAACGCCCTCTATTTCCAGGAATTAGTCACTTCAACGATCTTCGATGGTTATACGGGTATCCAAAGTACGAACGAGATGGATGTTTGTTGTCCCAACCATTCTTGTTAGTCCCGATCCCGATAAGGAAAAGGAGTAATTTATAACAAAGTTTTCGTGTTGTTGATTCCTAGGTGTAGTGTTTCTTCCCCTATGCGGCCTATTGGTACTAGTGAAGTAGTATTGACCTGCAATACAGAACCTATAGGTTAACCTTTCGCTCAATACTAGAATCGACAATTGAAGCATCTGAGGCTGCATCAATCGGGGATACACGACAGAAGGAATTGTTCTATCTCCAAACTAACTTCACCTTCATCAAGCGTAGGTTTATTTCAAGAATCTTTTTTCTTTGTATCCCGAATCATGTCTCTTTCTCATAAGACTGAGGGCGGTAAATAAAATAAAAAAAAAAAGAAATCAAATCGCACCATCTCTGTAATAGGTAAATGCCTCCTTTTCTCCTGAAGTTGTCGGAATTATTCGTAATAAGATATTGGCTACAATTGAAGAGGTCTTATCAATAAAATTTCCATTTATCCGAGATCTAGGCATAGTTAACAGTCCATTCAATAATTCTTCTCATTCCCCCTCGAGGGAAAATGATCCCACAAACAAAGGAATTGTACAGTACGAAATCACATAAAAACAAACAGACTCATTCTAAAAAAAAAAGGATGTGGACCTTCCACTCAAATTGTCCCTTTTGGACAGGGATAGATAGGAAATATTTGAATCCGATTGGATTTCATTCAAATTGAGTAGTATACCAATTATTACTATTTTATCGAAGTTGAGGAATCAAGGAATTTTTCCTACGGATTCTGAGAACTCGAGAAGTTTTTTTTTATCCCTCGAGCCTACGGAAGATCTTTCTTTGACGAAAAGTTTTCTATTTAGAATTTAATTGATCGGTCGTACCTGTATTGCAATAATATGAATGACTCGCGATTCACTCGGTTTCTGGGTCATAATCATAAGATTATGTAGGAGAGATGGCCGAGTGGTTCAAGGCGTAGCATTGGAACTGCTATGTAGACTTTTGTTTACCGAGGGTTCGAATCCCTCTCTTTCCGTACCTTCACCTAATCCACCAACGTTACCAACCGCAATGTATCAAATAACAATTGATACCATTATTCCAACAGTAAGACCTTTATTTGATAGAGATTCTTCCTAATTACTGTGGTATGGAAAATGCCGGAAAGAGTGGAAAAGAATGAAAATCTCACTGCTGATCCATTTGTGATACGTGAGTGGGAGAAAAATCCGGATCAAACCCCTTATTTACTTGACTTTGGCGAAAAAGGGGGGGCAAAATTGTCCGAAGCTTTGTTATTTTAGTTAGGTTCAAGTCTGACGAGAATAATATTCTACGACTAGCAACTCATTGATTTTCAAACCGATCCATTTACTATCTATTATTTGATTTACTAATCCTTTATATTGGGATGAGTGAAAAGTCAAATGTTTTGCCAATTCCTCGTGGGGGGATGAATCAATATAATTTTGAATCAAAGCTCTGGATCTTTGTTCATCTCTCGTAGTAATAATATCTCGGGGTTTGCAGCGATAACTTGGGATATCTACTATACGACCATTAACTAAAATATGTCTATGGTTAACTAATTGCCTGGCTCCAGGAATGGTCGAAGCCATACCCAATCGAAAAAGGATGTTATCCAAACGCATCTCAAGTAGTTGTAGTAAAACCTGCCCTGTTGACCCTTTGGCTTTTCCAGCTATACGAACATATCTAAGCAATTGTCGCTCTGTCAGACCATAATGAAAACGCAATTTTTGTTTTTCTTCTAGACGAATACGATATTGAGATCTTTTCCCGGAACGCGATTGGTTTCTAAGATCACTTCCCGGTCTAGGTCTTTTACTAGTTAGTCCCGGTAAAGCTCCCAGACGGCGTATTTTTTTGAAACGAGGCCCTCGGTAACGAGACATAAAGACTCCCCCCCCTTTATTTTTATTTATTTTATTGAAATTTCATTTTACAGAATAAACCTAAGTCAGACTGAACTAAACGATAAACGAAGATAAATCTACTGAAGTACTACAAAGAAGAATGATGAATTGTATCAATATCCGGATTATTTTGTATATATAGGAAGTTAAGGATCCTTTTCTTGATTTGTTCTGTAGAGATTTCACTGCTCCAATCAGTTTTTTATTCATAGTTGTAAGTTCCCACGACATAATAGATCGGTGACCCGGCATTTGTAAAAGAAAAAAGGGAGGAGTCTTTTCAATATTCCTTGATCTCAAGGAGACATTATCAATCATGGAAAAAATCGGACAAATAGAGAAAAGCCGGCTATCGGAATCGAACCGATGACCATCGCATTACAAATGCGATGCTCTAACCTCTGAGCTAAGCGGGCTCACATAACAGAAATAGTGCATAGGAATTCGGTAAACTACCGGAATCTTAACTATATAATAATTAATATTAATAGAATGAAGAATCGAATTCTATTCCATTAAAAATGATTAATTAATATCATAAGAATATTCTTATATATTATAATATAACTATAACTATATAGAATTTTTATTGAAAATTCGAGTTATTTATATTATCATTCTATGAATTCTTATTATATTTTCTATTATTATTAGATTAGAAATTTGATTATTAGAAATTTCTATTTCTTTGATTTCGAATTTTTTTTCTTTAAATTCAAAATATTACATTTGAAATAATTATATATAACTATATCCATATTAGTTATAGCAGATTCTATTAATTCTAAATTCTATTAGATTAGAGCGGATCGGTCCTAAGGAAAGGATAAGATAAGAATGCAATTCAGATCATAATGAGACATTCCTCTGGTTTCATTCGGAAAGGGAGGAGATAGGAACGAAAAAAAAAAAGAAGAATGAATATCGACCGTTCCAGTATTCCCAACCGCGCGGGAAAAATGATAGGGAGAGAGACATGTATATGTGGGATATATCCATCCATATTGAATTGCAGATACATCAATGATAGAATCATTTCTGATTGGACCAAATACTGGCCCACCGATAGAGATGAAAGAAGATGGGTAAGAAATAGGAGCAGACACTTTTTCGATATAGGAATCAGTATCTAATGAATTCAAGGGTTCCAACATAAGAGGGGGGATCACAATGAGATCTCGGCCTCATAAGGGGGATATGGCGAAATTGGTAGACGCTACGGACTTGATTGGATTGAGCCTTGGTAGGGAAACCTACTAAGTGGTAACTTCCAAATTCAGAGAAACCCTGGAATTAAAAATGGGCAATCCTGAGCCAAATCCTGTGTTCAGAAAACAAGGGTTCAGAAAGCGAGAATCAAAAAAGGATAGGTGCAGAGACTCAATGGAAGCTGTTCTAACAAATGGAGTTGACTGCATTGGTAGAGGAATCGAATCCTTCTATCGAAACTACAGAAAAGATGACCCTGTATACATACGTATACATACTGAAATATCAAATAATTAATCACG